TTCTATTTGTATTATATCTGAGATGCATCTTGGCTATTCGTACCCCTCAACTCCCCTAGACCAGGCTTGGGGGTCTTTCAATTACCGTTGTAATATAGAAGAAGTAGTACCATTCTTTGTTCTTTGTGAACGAGAGTAGACACAGTATGAACAAATAAATAAAAAGAAGAGGAAACAAAATCTCTTTCTTTTACATACTTTAGATACTCTTTACTCATCTATAAATATTCTATATTTCGTAAATAGAAAGGGGTATCTCGCCAGCCACTTAGATGGATAAATATGTATCATGATCTATACTATTAATGAACATGTATGTCGACCTTTTTGTAGACTAGATACTCATACAAATAACCCATGTGCCAGGAACCAGATTTGAACTGGTGACACGAGGATTTTCAGTCCTCTGCTCTACCAGCTGAGCTATCCCGACCAGTCACGACGCATCATCCTCATTTTAATAGATGACTTGGGTCTATGTCAATTAAAAAGACGAAAAGGGGATTACAAAGTCTTATCCAGGCCTTGGTGGAATTTCTTAGATCTTCAAAAAGAAGACTTTGTAAGTTTCAATACAGTACGAGCGATAATATGACCATTCCAATTTACAATCGGGGTTACTTGCTAAATGATGTTCATTTGTACGTGTATCATATATATCACAAGGCTTGTGAAAATCAAAAAATTAATGAATGAGAAACATAACGAATTTTGAACCGCTAACGAAATGAGAGTATAGGATAAAAAATTAGGGAATCAAATGGGTGGGGATAGAGGGACTTGAACCCTCACGATTTCTAAAGTCGACGGATTTTCCTCTTACTATAAATTTCATTGTTGTCGATATTGACATGTAGAATGGGACTCTATCTTTATTCTCGTCCGATTAATCAATTTTTCAAAAGATATATCAGATTACGATGGAGTAAATGATTTGATCAACGAATATTCCATTTTTTTTTACTTGGAATCGATTCACAACAATTTTTTCATTTTTCATATAAACATATATATAAACATATAAATAAAAAAAAAAAAAAAAGATTCGGGTCGTCATTAATCATTTTGTTTGGAGACAGTATTTCAGTACGTATACGTATATATACGTTTATCCTTCCTCCTTTCTGGAATTTCGATGGAAGGATTCCTTTACTAACGCATCGCAGCCAACTCCATTTGTTAGAACAGCTTCCATTGAGTCTCTGCACCTATCCTTTTTTATTATCACTTTCTGAATCCTTATTTGTTTTCAGAAAACAGGATTTGGCTCAGGATTGCCCATTTGTAATTCCAGGGTTTCTCTGAATTTGAAAGTTATCACTTGGTAGGTTTCCATACCAAGGCTCAATCCAATTAAGTCCGTAGCGTCTACCAATTTCGCCATATCCCCCCCTTTTTTGTGATTAGGGTCGTGATGCCGCCCTTCTTTATTCGTTTATTTATATTAGGACGGAACCGTTGAATTCATTAGATAGCAGTTCCATATTGAAAAGTGTTTTCTCCTATTTTATTTGGATTTATTGTCTATCTTCTTTCATCTCTATCGGATATTTGGTCCAATCAGAAAAGATTCTATCAGTTCCGTATTCGAAATTAAATTCAATAGAATTTAATTCAATATAGATATAGATGGATATATACCACATATACCACATATATATTATGTATATTTATTATATTAAATTTATTATATTATTATATATAATAATATTATTATAATATTATACATAATAAACATAATAATATTATACATAAATAAAATAGATTATTATATATTATATATATGCTAATATGCTATGCCCTTATTTCTTTCATTTTTAGCGTGTAGTTTTGAATACTTGAACGGTCGATTCGTTTTTTTCGTCTTAGCTTTCACCTTTCCGAATGAAAACACCGGAATGTTTCATTATGATCTGGATTGCATTTATATGGATTGCACTTTTCTTTTTCATTTTTTTCTTCTCCTTTTCTTATCTTAGGGCGGACCCTCTATAACAATAACATAAATAACATAAAAAAAAAAGAACTCAAAAGGAAATTTTTTATTATAATATTTTTTATATATATTTATATATATAATTATATAATATAAAATATAATTTAAAATATAATTTTAATTCAAAAAAAAAATCTTACTATCTAATTAAGATATTGATTGTTGATAAACATTTATTTGATAAAAAAATCGAAATTATAATTATATTAAATTATATATTATATATATATATATTACTTTATATATATTACTTGTTATATTAATTGCTATGTTTTATAATATTCAAATATCCAATATTTCTTTGAAATTCTAGAATTCCTTTCTACATTCATATGAATTATGAACAGTTAATAGCTAAGATCCCAGTAGTTTACTAAATTCCTATGCGTGTACAATTTATGTTATGCGAGCCTGCTTAGCTCAGAGGTTAGAGCATCGCATTTGTAATGCGATGGTCATCGGTTCGATTCCGATAGCTGGCTTTTCTCCATCTGTTTGGTTTTT